AAGAAAGACAGGATTAACTGAAGCTGTTCAAACAGGCACAGGTCAACTAAACGGTATTCCTATAGCAATTGGGGTTATGGATTTTCAGTTTATGGGGGGTAGTATGGGATCTGTAGTAGGCGAGAAAATCACCCGGTTGGTCGAGTATGCTACCAAAAAATTTCTACCTCTTATTCTAGTATGTGCTTCCGGAGGCGCACGGATGCAAGAAGGAAGTTTGAGTTTGATGCAAATGGCTAAAATATCGTCTGCTTTATATGATTATCAATCAAATAAAAAGTTATTCTATATATCAATCCTTACATCTCCTACTACTGGTGGGGTGACGGCTAGTTTTGGTATGTTGGGGGATATTATTATTGCTGAACCCAATGCCTACATTGCATTTGCGGGTAAACGAGTAATTGAACAAACATTGAATAAGACAGTACCTGAAGGTTCACAAGCTGCTGAATATTTATTCCATAAGGGTTTATTCGATACAATCGTACCACGTAATCTTTTAAAAGGCGTTCTGAATGAGTTATTTCAGCTCCACGCTTTCTTTCCTTCGAATAAAAAACGAATCAAGTAGATCTTTAAGGTCAATTATTTTTTTGTGGCGAACAAGCAGTTAGTTTATCAGACATATATTTAATGAAATTAATAAGTACATTTATTTATTTATTTCTACATTCCTTGCACTTATTATATACTGATTTATAGTATAATTATATACGACTTAAAATTAATAACGAATTTTAAAATAGATTTTAAAATATATAATATAAGAATAACAGGTACAAATATTAAACCGAGGTACCCATTCTATGACAACTCTCAACTTACCATCTATTTTTGTGCCTTTAGTGGGCCTAGTATTTCCGGCAATCGCAATGGCTTCTTTATCTCTTCATGTTCAAAGAAACAAGATTTTTTAAACCCGATGCGACCCAATCTCAGCCATTTTTTTCAAGACTTAGATTAGCCATGGATCATAAAATGGATATCTATTTAGCAGAATATCATATAAGATGTGCCTTCTTCCGAACATGAATTAAATGTAAATGAAAGAGTTCTTATGCATGCGGAAACATTATATATATTTAAAAATTTTTATTATAGCTATTTCAAAATAGATCAGGATCCGCAGATCTCTGAAATGAAAAGTCAATGAAATGCATGTCACTACCTTTATCTCATATAAAGGGGATGCTAGTATTTCACATCTAGCCAATTCGATGAATTATGCCTAAAGGTTCCCATCAGAATAGTGCTAGTTGATGAGAGTTACTTCGGAACCAAAAAGAGTAAAGTCAAATTTTTGGGGGGTTATTCTCTCAATTTCAAAAAAATGCAACCGGATCTAGTATGAGTTGGCGATCAGAACATATATGGATAGAACTTATAACAGGGTCTCGAAAAACAAGTAATTTCTGCTGGGCCTTTATCCTTTTTTTAGGTTCATTAGGATTCTTATTGGTTGGAACGTCCAGTTATCTTGGTAGGAATTTGATATCTTTATTTCCGTCTCAGCAAATCCTTTTTTTTCCACAAGGGCTCGTCATGTCTTTCTATGGCATCGCAGGTCTCTTTATTAGTTCCTATTTGTGGTGCACAATCTCCTGGAATGTAGGTAGTGGTTATGATCGATTCGATAGAAAGGAAGGAATTGTGTGTATTTTTCGTTGGGGATTTCCTGGAAAAAATCGTCGCATCTTCCTTCGATTCCTTATGAAAGATATTCAGTCCATCAGAATAGAAGTTAAAGAGGGTATTTATGCCCGGCGTGTCCTTTATATGGACATCCGAGGCCAGGGAGCCATTCCCTTGACTCGTACTGATGAGAATTTGACTCCACGAGAAATTGAACAAAAAGCTGCGGACTTAGCCTATTTCTTGCGTGTACCGATTGAAGTATTTTGAAATGAACTGAAAATTTTTTCTCATCAGGAGGTAAAAAAAAATAGAGGTATCTCTTCTATCAACAAATACTATTTCGGGATAAAGAATTGGAATTTTTTTAGGTCCAATTTTTTGAATTGATACATTACATTAGAACATCAGAGATACGGATAGATCGTTTCTTGTGAATTATCTCGCCTTTATTTTTGGTTGCTTAATGAAATGACCAAAAGATTGTATCTCTTATAATATAACAATTAACGAGAATGATAATGATAGAATTTTTGTCTTGTTTTGTCACTCATTTTAAATCATCACATCACAATATTCTTCAGAAATTTTTTAGAAACATTTTAAATTTTGATAAATAAGGGAGTTAGCTCGTCTCGAAATACGACTACTATCGCATTACTTGAAAGGGTCTCTTTGGGGCATTCATCGAAAGGACACAATACAATTGCTGCGAATTTTATCAATTGAGATATCAATAAACAAAACAATATTTTTTATTATTTCTTCATTCGAATTCGAGGCGGACTCTTGTTCTATTTGGATATTCTTTATAAACCATAACCAATACATCACAAATAAAAAACAGTGAATAGATTCATAGGAAAGATACCTTGTAATAGAATAATAGAACTCATTGCTTCATAGAAATATTAGATCGCATAGAGTCTACAAACGAGGTGGGTTCATTAAGAATTCATAGATGAAAAAAATAAAATGAAAAAAAATAAAGCATTCATTCCCCTTCTATATCTTGGATCTATAGTATTTTTGCCCGGGTGTATCTCTCTTTTATTTCATAAAAGTCTAGAATCCTGGGTTACTAATTGGTGGAATACTAGGCAATCCGAAACTTTCTTGAATATCATTCAAGAAAATAGTATTCTAGAACAATTCATAGAATTTGAGGAACTCTTCCTGTTGAACGAAATGATAAAGGAATATCCGGAGCCACATCTAAAAAATCTAGGAATACACAACGAAACAATCCAATTGATCAAGATACACAATGAGGATCGTATCCATATGATTTTACACTTCTCGACAAATATAATCTGTTTCATTATTCTAAGTGGTTATTCTATTCTGGGTAATGAAGAACTTGTTATTCTTAACTCTTGGGTTCAGGAATTCTTATATAACGTAAGCGACACGATAAAAGCTTTTTGCATTCTTTTATTAACAGATTTGTGTATTGGATTCCATTCACCCCATGGTTGGGAACTAATGCTTGGCTCTATCTACAAAGATTTTGGATTTGCTCATAACGATCAAATTATATCTGGTCTTGTTTCCACTTTTCCGGTCATTTTAGATACAATTTTTAAATATTGGATCTTCCATTATTTAAATCGTGTATCTCCATCACTTGTAGTGATTTATCATTCAATGAATGACTGAAAAATGATCCACTGATATTAATTATTAATCCAATTAGAATGTTTGTTACTTTGTACATAAACATAAATAAGTACATAAAGAAAGCGTTCAAAAAAGTACTCACTCACTCTTTCTATTTCTCCAGAGGATTTCTCTTATATTCGAGTAAACTTATTTCCGTACATAGCAGAATCGTGGATAGGGAACTATACTAGCAACCTACCTAATTTATTGTAGAAATTTTTGGCTCAATGATTGGACCATGCAAACTAGAAATACCTTTTCTTGGACAAAGGAACAGATTACTCGATTCATTTCCGCATCGCTCATGATATATATAATAACTCAGACATACATTTCAAATGCATATCCCATTTTTGCACAACAGGGTTATGAAAATCCAAGAGAAGCGACTGGGCGTATTGTATGTGCCAATTGCCATTTAGCTAATAAGCCCGTGGATATTGAGGTTCCCCAAACAGTACTTCCCGATACTGTATTTGAAGCAGTTGTTCGAATTCCGTATGATATGCAACTAAAACAAGTTCTTGCTAATGGTAAAAAGGGGGGTTTGAATGTGGGGGCTGTTCTTATTTTACCCGAAGGATTTGAATTAGCTCCTCCCGATCGTATTTCTCCCGAGATGAAAGAAAGGATAGGCAATCTGTCTTTTCAGAGCTATCGCCCCACAAAAAAAAATATTCTTGTGATAGGTCCTGTTCCTGGTCAGAAATATAGTGAAATAACCTTTCCTATTCTTTCTCCCGACCCCGCTAGTAAGAAGGATGTTTACTTCTTAAAATATCCCATATATGTAGGCGGGAACAGGGGACGGGGACAGATTTATCCCGACGGAAGCAAGAGTAATAATACAGTTTATAATGCTACAGCAACAGGTATAGTAAACAAAATTATACGAAAAGAAAAGGGGGGATACGAAATAACCATAGCGGATCCATCGGATGGACGTCAAGTGGTTGATATTATCCCTCCAGGGCCAGAACTTCTTGTTTCAGAGGGTGAATCTATCAAGCTTGATCAACCATTAACGAGTAATCCTAATGTGGGTGGATTTAGCCAGGGAGATGCGGAAATAGTACTTCAAGATCCATTACGTGTGCAAGGACTTTTGTTCTTTTTGGCATCTGTTATTTTGGCACAAATCTTTTTAGTTCTTAAAAAGAAACAGTTTGAGAAGGTTCAATTATCTGAAATGAATTTCTAGATCCGCAAATTTATTAACATCAAGTTCGTAAAAAGAACCCTCTTTTTTTAGGGGCATTATTGGTCTTCCTAGTCTTGGACACAAGAAAGGGGTGTAGAAAATCCCCTTTCTTGTGTCCAAATAATAATGAGTATTCATCCTGGTTTCTCAAAGATTCCTATTCTTAGTTTCTATTTTTGCAGGTTTATCATAATTTTTTTAGTTACGTATAATATAATAAAAAAGTAGTGGACAAACAAAAAAGAGAGGTAATTTTATATTTTATTGAGCAAATAGAACTTAGTCAATGAACTTAGAAAGATAGATACTATCTAGGCCAGATGGTCGGAATTAACATTAACCAATTAAGTTCATTTTTCAAAACATCATCAGACAAAACAAATAGGGTTTTAGGAAACATTGGAACGGGGGATCCATTTGTTTTGTCAGTTATCCGAATAAAAGGTTTTTATTATTAAGAACTCACCAGGATCCACCCCTTCGAATCAGACAAAGAAAGAAG